TTTGCAGGAACATTCGGTGGTCCCCGTGAGAGGCGGAAGGGTCAAAGACCTACCCGGTGTTAGGTATCACATTGTTAGAGGAACCTTAGATGCTGTAGGGGTGAAGGACCGTAAAAAAGGGCGTCCTAGTGCGTTGCAGAACATTGTCACAACTTGTATCATCGCAATGATTCCGTATCAGTTGTTCTGATATGTTAAATGTGTAGCCGACCCAGCATTGCCAGGGGACTGAAGCCTGCTACTACAGAGATTGATAGAGATTAATTATTATCTATCTATTTGTATGAAACAACTTGGTGTCTAAGGTGTTCTATTCCAGTAAGTTGAGTTTTACCTTCTCACCTAGAAAATCTTAGGACCTCTTTTCCTCTTGGAACAGGTTCAGATTACGACTACGTAGATTCGGTGAAGGCTTTATGCACACCTACTGATTGGATTGATAAACCTACGGACATTCCTAGTAAGATAACTGAATTGCAAGATTTTCTTCTTTTATATCTAGACTTCGACTTCTTTTACCCGTGGAATAGGAGAAAACGGATACTCAATGTGCGATGAGTAAATATGATTTGCATCCTAAAAAATAAATGGTTCAAAATCATTTGAATAGTTTCTATTCAATCATGTGGAAAGCTGTATTCGACGAAAGTCGCACGTGCAGTTTGGAGGGAGATCCTCGACTAATCGGTGGATCCACCCTACAATATGGAGTGAAGAAGCCAAAATAGTAGCTTGAGATACCATTGAAATAAAAGAATTGATTGAAATCTGACATATTTATATTTGTAAACTCGTGTTACATCGGAGCAGTGTAGTGAACAGAAAGAAAAATATCGAATCAGATCCAATTTATCGTAATCGATTAGTAAATATGCTAGTTGATCGTATCCTGAAAAATGGCAAGAAATCACTGGCTTATCAGATTTTTTATCAGGCTATGAAGCGGATTAGGTAAAAGACAAATAGGAACCCACTGTCTGTTCTGCGACAGGCGGTGCGCGGGGTAACTCCCGATGTAGTGACAGAAACCAAACGTGTAGGTGGATCAACTTATCGAGTTCCCGTTGAAGTAGTACCGGCAGAGGGAAAAGCTTTGGCTATTCGGTGGTCATTAATTGCGTGTCGAAAACGCTCAGGTCGAAGTATGGCTTTAAGATCGAGTGATGAATCAATGGATGCCGCCAGGAATTCCGGTAGTGCGATACGGAAGAAAGAGGAGACTCATAAAGTTGCGGAAGCTAACAAAGCTTTCGCTCATTTCCGCTAGTTTCGAATTCGTTCCAATCCACAATCTTTCCGTTGTGGATTGGAACCGGGGCACAAACTACCGGGGAATCAAAAAACACTATGAAGAAATGGTTGAGTGAGGAGTCAACGGCGAATAGCGGGTGTCTAAGCCACAAGTGGGGATCGGCAACTACTTTTTCTTAGGTTGTTAATTATTAGACTCCCCCTAACCTAATGGGATAGCGGGGGGGGGGCCAATGCGGAGTTGCGGAGTGCCTCGCAAAAAGGCTTGACGCGTGACCAGTTTTTCAGAGACTGAAATTGATTGAGGCCCGCACCGCATACCGCATAGAGTAAAAATTTAATTCTTTTTTGAAAAAGGAAAGCCTTGTTGTAAAACAATGGCTAAAAATTGTTTGAGATATCAATAAGAAGCCCCCATATCCGAGAATTCTGGGGACTCAATTAATTTCGGTTGACACAGATAGGTTTTTGTGATATATTACAAATTAACAAGCTTACTAGCCTGGGGAATCACCAATTATTTCTTGAAAACCGAAAATTACCATGACCGCAACTTTAGAACGACGCGAAAGCGCAAGCTTATGGGGTCGCTTCTGCGACTGGATCACCAGCACCGAAAACCGTCTTTACATCGGATGGTTCGGTGTCTTAATGATTCCCACCTTACTAACCGCAACCTCTGTATTCATCATTGCTTTCGTCGCAGCTCCTCCTGTAGATATTGATGGTATTCGCGAACCCGTTTCTGGTTCTTTGTTATACGGTAACAACATTATCTCTGGTGCTATCATCCCTACTTCTGCAGCTATTGGGTTACATTTCTACCCGATCTGGGAAGCAGCTTCCGTTGATGAATGGCTTTACAATGGTGGTCCTTACGAACTTATCGTTCTTCACTTCCTACTTGGTGTAGCTTGCTACATGGGTCGCGAATGGGAACTAAGCTTCCGTTTAGGTATGCGTCCTTGGATCGCTGTTGCGTACTCGGCTCCTGTCGCAGCTGCTGCCGCGGTCTTCCTGATCTACCCAATTGGTCAAGGAAGTTTCTCGGACGGTATGCCTCTAGGCATTTCTGGTACTTTCAACTTCATGATCGTCTTCCAGGCTGAGCACAATATCCTTATGCATCCCTTCCACATGTTGGGTGTAGCTGGCGTATTCGGCGGCTCTCTATTCAGTGCTATGCATGGTTCTTTGGTAACTTCTAGTTTGATCAGAGAAACAACTGAGAATGAGTCTGCTAATGCAGGTTATAAGTTCGGTCAAGAAGAAGAAACCTACAACATCGTAGCTGCTCACGGCTATTTCGGTCGTTTGATCTTCCAATATGCTAGCTTCAACAATTCTCGCTCTCTACACTTCTTTTTAGCTGCTTGGCCCGTAGTAGGTATCTGGTTCACCGCTTTAGGCATTAGCACTATGGCATTCAACTTGAATGGTTTTAACTTCAACCAATCCGTGGTTGACAGCCAAGGTCGTGTCATAAATACCTGGGCTGATATCATAAACCGTGCTAACCTAGGTATGGAAGTCATGCATGAACGTAACGCTCATAACTTCCCTCTAGACTTGGCTTCTGTTGAAGCTCCTTCTATAAACGGATAATATCCGTCTGGTTATGTAGCACAACTGGATACCAAATCTCTTAACTCCAGAGGAGGAGGTTTGGTGTCCAATGAGGTGAAGGTTCGTGCGGTAGAACGAATGGAAAGGACGATAACAGCTTGTCACAATTTCACGATTATCAGTTTCCAACCTTGAATTCTGAAAACTATTTGGAATATCCTTCCGCGATTTAATAGATTACGAAGTTTCCTACTCCGATTTGCGGAATGCTTGCAACCCCCCAACCCAATTTCCTCTTTTCGGATAAAAAAAATTGAGATTGCGTTCCTCATTTCAAAGATTTTCTATTGTCTTGTTATATACGTAAAGTTAATATGTATGTGTATCAACCGACGAACCTATCTAGCTTGCTTAACGGATAGATCTCGTTCACGTCCGGGGGGGGGGCCAACTAAATCAGCAGAGGGGGCGGACGTAGCCAAGTGGATCAAGGCAATGGATTGTGGATCCATCACGCGCGGGTTCAATCCCCGTCGTTCGCCCATGCCCATCCAATTGGGGTAATTCGATCCCATCGCTCTGCTTGGAACAGGGAGAAATTGTTAAGGTGGATGGGATGTGTGTGGGTCTCCTCGACAATAACAATTTAGAATTCCCGATCTAATTTCAGTTTTGGATACGACTATTCACAGAAATCACTAGACTCGTTTGAAATATTTATTCCATTCTATCTTGAAATTTTCGAAATTATTGGTATAATAAATGTGGGAAATAGATAGTCTCTACCGCATGGAATTAATATGAAAAAAGAAGATAAGGTGAAAGAGGTGGCAAAAGAAAGAGTAGGAAGTCCAGATTTTTCATCTAAAATTTCAGAGTTAGTGGAAGTCGGTCTATTAGACCACTTCTTCGAATCATTGAAAAACCAACATCTCAAAGAATTTCTAATTAGTCCATCTTCCAATTATCAACCTTTTATCAGATTATCTGACTTGTGATTTCTGAGTTCACTATTTTTACGCAATCTGCGTGATTCACTAAAAAGAGATAGTGGCATCACCCTGGAGATGCTAATGCTGTTAGCAATACCAATTTCTATGCATTGCTTGAGTGACAAAAGGTCGATCGAAGGAAGTTTTGTATTAGCGGGAGTCATTGATGGGGGTGACGAAGTAATAAAAAAACAAGCAGAAAATTCTGGTGACTTCTCCTGCGACTGCTTCCCCCGATTCGAAAGATCTTTATCTGTTGGAAGGAATGGAAAGAGGGGAATACCTGTTTCCCGCGACTTAGGTTTGAACGAAGATATTTCTGCAGGTTCAACGAAGAAGGAGAAGCAAGTTCGTTATGATGCGATGATTCCTCTGGTTTCCGGTAGGTGGAAGGCATGCATGGTGAGGGAGTCACTCCTTGCCGGAGATATATCCAAGGATGAGACTGAAGGGATTCAAGCATTTTGTAGGGATAGGTTTTTACAAGATTCAAGTAGGTTTTTCAAATTCTATAACTATTTGGTAGTTTCTAGAAACAACCAAAGTGATTTCGATTCGTTATTCTTTTGGGAAAATCATAACAAGCGAGATCTGGGTCGGTTACAAGCAACACAATTGAGAAGCGACTCATTAAGTCCCGTAGTATTAAACTCCTACGACAAGGCGTTACTTGAATCCGGAAATTCAGCAGATCACCGGGGGGATGGATCGGGATTTTATTTCGAGCGAGAAGCCTTTTCCAACTTGTCTTCATTTACGTCTTGTGAAAAGACGACGTCGTTTCGTGGCTGTATATCCGGATTAGATTGTGACAAAAATGGGGAAGAATTTCCCATTCTACACACTTATTCACAAATGAAAAATGGATTAACAAATCGACTCACCGAATTTCTCTCGATAATTGAGAAATCGAATCTGATTTTTGGTGGGGCAGTAGTTATTGACGTCAGTAGTAGCGTCAAATCTGGGAAAGGATTTCCATTGGAAACGAAGGGTGACATGCCGCTTACTCAAATATCTGGCAAAAAACTTGGGCTAGCAAGTAGCAGACACCTCAACCTCAATGAGATTCTTCCAAACTATTTTCAAATATTTTTAGGTATACCTAGAAAAATAAGTAATCGAAGTGAAAATACTACTTTTTTAAACTAATTGAAAGAAAAGGGTAACATACATTCAATATATTCTTTAGTTAGATTGTATGGACGAAATAGAATCATACCTCTCTACTCAACATACATATTTCTTTTCCATGACTATTTCTGCGCATTATTTGCTGAATATTTCTTCCAAATCAAATATCGGTTGGATGGCTGGACGGGGGGCGGGGAGTACACCGGTGTAACAGGAATTGCAACTGAATAAATAGTATTGAAATGGAAAGATAACGTAGAGCGCCTATTGAACGAATATATTACCTTTCAAATTGATGAGTATAGAAATGTTCAGTCAAATGTGCATAGATGGCTCGATACGACCGGGGATTCGTCTTTTTTCCCCGTCGGGGAAGTCTTAAAGTGTGACTTGGGGGAATCAATTTGCCGTGTATCAATAATAGGAAACGAATTACTGAGTAATATTGGTGTCAGTCTCGGTAGTAACAATCAACAGAACGAAAAAGATTTTCATCGATTTCTTAATGCTTTTTTTCTTTACAAAATGATTGTTGCTGAGGTTACTCGCCAGAAAGCTTTGATATATACCATTGATTATTGCATCGAAAAATTGAACGATATAGATCTCGAGAAATTGAACAAGATAGATCTCATGAAGCTTGATCTTCTATCAAGTTTATTCGATGGTTACATTGACGAACAGATACTTTTCCTCAAAACAATTCTTGAGAGAAAAAAGAGTTTATTCATTGAATCCAAACTGTTAATGAGTAAGAAATCGGTAGGCTCTTCGACCGAGCTGGAACCTGCAGTGAATCCTACTTCTCTCGGGTTGCCCCGCATCGAATCCATCCGAGCAGGATTTTCAAACGATGCTCTTTCCATTACGGGGAGGCAATTTCGGAATCCGTTTCTGCATGATTTAAACCGTGGGGGAGGTTCAACTAAAGATATTGGTGAAAATATTTCGAGATACATTTCCGATCAGGTTAATAAACTAAACTTTCTAGACGACTCACCTATACGGAACTGTGCTGGAAGCAACTTCATTCCGAGAATCAAAAGGGATTTTTTTATTGGGAGATGCAACAGTAGTTATCTCAACGTCCTAGAAAACTTCTATGCGGGCTCCGAAGATGAATATGCGGGCTCCGAAGATGAAACCATCTCATCTAGTATCATCTCAATTATTCATCCCCAACTGTCGGATTCGTTGTCATCCAATTTATCGAGACAGACAGCAGGGGAGGTTGCTGGCCACGTACCCACACCAATTCAATTTATTTTGTCTAATCTGCATGAATCCACAGCATTAGTAACTCATTCAGATGGACTTTCCAATTCTGTTTCGGATCTAAAGAGGTTACTGGCGAGTTTGAACTCATCTCCTCGTGAAACGATAGAGTCATTTCTATATTCGTGCAGTAGCGCTGGAGTTTATTTGGGGAAGACGTCGATAAACTCCGATTCGTCGTCGGATCAGCGACCCCAATCTCGTCCCAAGAATCTGGTATTGGATCGGGTCTATCAGAAGAATTTGTCTATTAGGTATTTCTGGGAACCGGAAGAAATGGAAACATCTTACTGGTCGCTAAGACTCCCATTATGCAACGATGTAACATCGAGATCTCTAGCAGAATCGATTGGAAAGGAGGTTGCGCGCGAAGATACGGACTACGCGGATCAATCTATCCGGAGAGAGGCTATTCGTCCATCCCACTTTATCAATTTCAATGAATTATTAAAAGATTTGAACAGATATAAGATCTCTTGGATCTTTTGGAAAGACAATATCGGTGAAAAATGGAGCTTATTTAGAGATTATATACCTTGGTTTTTTACCCCCACCTGGTGGAGATACTTCTACGATCCGATTAGAGAAACATATCCAGAAGTAGTACTTAAAATAAGTTATGACTCAAATCATAATTTCCCTAGAATTTATAAAGTAATTGCTGAGGATGTAGTAGATGGCGCGAAAGCCTATTTAATCCAAAGACTGCAAAGCCTAGGATTGAGATTTGACAACGATTCTATCAATACTATAGTATCCGAGATAGGTCTTCTTATTTTCGAAGAAATTCCTGATGAAGCGGAGATTTTACATTCGGGAGGATGGTCAGTATCTCAATTTTCCAATAGGTCTATCTTCTATTACTTCATTCTCTCAGTATTAATTGTTCTTGCATTATTCAAACACCCTTTGTCTGCCGTTTCGGGTTTCAATTCCTTTCATTCATGGAAACGTTTCAATACTATTGAATATCTAACAGACCCAACGCGTGGATCCTATTTGAAAGAGGTAATGTATTCCCCTTCGACAAGCTAAATGTCAACGAGAGATCTACTAATCTATTCTTTGAATAGATTCCTGAATTATATAAATAATATAATCTTTTTCTCCTTTGTGAAAAATGAACTTGATTCATGGATGTTTCATAAAGAAAGCTCCGATATCCTAGATAGTAAGAAAGAACTACTGACTCAACATTTAGTGACGAATAAAATTCTTCATAGGTATGTGTCGAAATTGAATTCCAACTATGATTTATTGAGCGACGAGATTTTTCATGAACCTTACCCACAAGAAAGATCTAATGTTTTGGCATACTTACTTCAATTCTGGCAAAATGATCTATTGAGTCACAAGATCCGTAAGTTGGATCCTGCGGAGAAGTGGGCTTTTTCCGCCCTCGAGAGAAATATTCTATTTTCAGCAGCAACGGGACGAAGAGGCAGTCTACTAAATATGCCATGTCATGACATACCTATCTCACTCCAATCGGGATTATTACCATCTAAAGGAATTTTGCTAGTAGGACCCATAGAAACTGGCCGATCTTCCATTATTAGAGATGTAGCATTCGATTCCTACTTTCCAGTGGTGAAACTACCACTGAAGAAGCTGATATACAACCGATCCTTTTTTAATAATGCACGTGGAAATTTCATCTCGAAAGAAAGCGTACACCGATTAAATTTCGTTTTTGAAATGGCGAAAGAGATGTCTCCTTGTACACTATGGATTCAAGATATTCATGAATTGAATATTCATCGTTCGTATCATAAGCTAGAAGCTGATCCCAAATTCTTACTTTGCCAAATATTGAAAAGTATTGGTGACAGGCGCAGCAATTCCAACATCCGCAGGAATGTTGTTATCGCTACGACTCACGTACCTGCGAGGATAGATCCAGCTCCAATAGCTCCGAACCGGTTAAACTAATTAATAAATTTTCGAAAATCCAACGGGTATCAACGTCATAAAGAATTACCAATTCTATTACGTATCAAAGGTTGCGAAATGGAGGCTAATCCGCCTCTTCCCCCTATTGAAGGTACCGGGTCCGGAACTACGGGTTATAGTAAACGAGATTTATTCCTTCTTGCTAGTGAGGCGTTATTAATAGGTACTTCCAGAAGAAGTGAGATTATATGCAGCGACGCAATTGAATTAGCTTTGCATAGACAACATTCGACTGCTAGTGATATGGGCAATGGGATAGAATCCGGTTCTGAATGGGAAATCTTTTCTCACGAGATAGCGGAAGCTACTTCAAAGAATAGTTTGATAGATACTTATCTCACAAATACGTATATTGGTCGTAACGCGTTAAAAATGCGATTCTATTATTTGTCTAACTGGTATGTGGAACCTCCAATAACCAAGTCAACATTTAATGAATTCACTCTATTTTCGCATATCCTAGGGATACTAGCTGGATTAGTAGCTCGCGATTCGCTCCAAATGGATATGAGAAAGAAAGAAAATTTCATTGTTATCGACAAACTCGTAGAGAATGACTTGAACCTAGCTTGTGGTGTACTAGAAAACCTCTCGACTAATTTTTCACGTTCAGAAATTTGTAGAGACGAAAATCGACACGGTAATAGTCTTTCCTTTTCCGTTCCTATCGCTAAACCCAAGTATTGTTCAGGTGTAACCTCTACAAGTCGTTCTTCTAAATTTATGAGAAGGGGGGGATTTAGCAGTCTAACCGACTTCGAACTGCAACAGTCACCCGAACTAATAAACTCAAGTCCGACGGAAGTGTCGCGTGAGATCACTTGGTCCCATAAGGCTTGGCGTCTCCGTTTCCTGCGAAGCGGGGCTTATGAATTGATGAGGGTATTATCTGAACCCAATCATTTGTATAATTTAATTCTCCTCTACCAAAATCAGAATTATATACCCCAACAAGATTTCGAATTCAATAATATTAAGGGTGACAGAAGTAAATGGTGTGAGAAAAGCGGATATCTATTCAGTTTTGAAAAATCTGCGACTAATGTGACAGATAAATCTATTAAAAGATTGGAAAACCGGTTGGATAATATGTTGCTACGTGAGCAATTTCTCGAATTGGCAATATCCGGCGACTCATCTAATGAATATGAAACACATTGTAATCGATTCGATGAAACGACTCGACTCTTCGGGGGGCGCTTCATCTGGGACCCCATGCTTCTGTTCCAGCCAGATCCTAACATTCCTTCCTCGCGTCGCAGCTTGTTGCCGACGAAAGAACTGGCGCGGAGGCTTTACGCCATTTACGGCATGAGAAGGCAGCACCTTAATAAAATGTCAAATAAAAAAATTAAAAATTTCTTTCTCTATCGTGAAGATAATCCGAAATTGAAACCTGACTCATCTATTAAGCGGTGGAATAATCTCCCCTTGGATGAAGAGGAGCGAGATTCCGAATACGTCAAAGAAACTTCCTCTATGAATATACATCTGCAATATCCGCAGATATTTAGTCCCGCTCGCTTTGATTCCTACGTGGTGGCAGAAGATTTCCCAGAGCGATTTATTCGGTTTAGGCTTCTGGTTCACAGAAACAAATGGATGAGGCGAAACCGTTGCCCATTTCAGGATTTTCTTATCTATAACATGTTGCTTGAAATTTATTAATATCTATTCAATCCGTTCTGATTTGGTGGGGCGTCACTGGATCGAGCGACGAAACAATTTTTTCATGAAAGTTCATAGAACAAATCTTAGATACCCCTCATTCTGTCTAGATCTCTAGCAATATAATTAGAAGCCAAGTCAGTAAAAGGAAGGTCTATATTTTCCTTTTACTGATACAAATCATTTTATTGCAACATCTTAAATGGTTAAGGAACTGAAGACCATTTCTTATATGAGTCTTTTATGAGTCTTTCTGCTTAGAAAGAAGATTGGGAGGGAGCAATAGCTTATTCCGTAGGGATTTTGCGAAACAGCTTTTTACCATCACGCTTGGAATAGATCCTTTATCTCAGAAAATTGTGGATTTACTCCCCTCCCCAGATGACTGATTGATTCGCTCATTCCAATCGCTCAATACGCCGGAATTGGAGTGGGGGTCCCCAAAAACGACCTCTGAATAGCCAGGGTCCTTGCCTTGGGGTATTCAAGGGGGCGGGGGGGGGGTAAGGACGCACAAATCTTTTTCCCCTCAATTGTTGGAGCTGGAAATAAGCACGATAGTGAATCATTCACAGGTTGGTGGGTCATGGTCCGACGCAATTTGATTTGGCATATGTGGGAAACACAACTATCCAATTACTAGGAATTACTGACGTAGATTCGGACGAATCTCCCCGGGTAGGATTCGAACCTACGACCAATCGGTTAACAGCCGACCGCTCTACCGCTGAGCTACCGAGGAAAGTGGTAGGGGATTCAGTCCCATACACACCCGAAGGCTTTTGTTCTTCGAACCGCTTCTAAATCTGTAATACGTTAAGCTTTCTCCGACATTTCGTGAAGTAAACTTCGCGTACACTCTAACTCCCATTATAGGAGGAGGCGGCGGCGATAGCAATCCCATTTGAATGGAAGGGTCCCCGAATCATGGGAGGGGGGGGGGGGGGGCAATCGATCGAGGTCGAGATCAACCCCACAAGCCCCCCACGATCTGTATCGATTAATCACCAATTAGTACTTCCTATTCCCCCCCCTCCAAGAAGCATAGTAGAATAGCCGCAGGATTCTCCTACCTTATAGGAAGAAGTAATATCTCTGGGGAATGGAAAGAGCAGAAAGGGGAGAGATGGGGATGGGGAAGATGAACAATAGTCGGGAGAAATGAACACGAATTGGAGCTTCGTGAAACGAAAGTAGCAGTTTACGGCAAGGGCGGGATTGGGAAATCAACAATCGACACCGGCGAAACAGTTCCAATAACTAATCCGAGTGGGTAATGAGATATTCTGCCATTTTTTCCGCGTCGTATACCCTCCCCACCAGAGAGACTTGATACACCAGTTCCGTTGATAAACCCATCGACTAACCATTGATCGAAATACGAAACCAACTTGCTGGTGAAATTTATGCCTCCGACGAAGTAGGTATCATAGTAATAATCGATATAACCTCGATTTATGGACCAGTCTCTGATAAGAGATACATAAGTATTTAATAAATTTTTATTTATTAATTTGAATTTTTCCGGAAATTTCGTATCAACAAGTTCGTTAGTTTGTCCGTAAATCTTGAAGGAAGTTAATAATCCAATGGGAGATAAACTGAGTGAAGGGGTTGAGCTCGTTAATATCTCTGTCAAATTTTCGAGATGTGTATTAGCTTCAGGAAAGGAGGGAATAGAAATCAGCCAATCAAACAAAAGGTTCAGACCAGTTCCCTTTTGGATTGGGTCAACTCCTGCCAACCCAGCAAATACAGTGGGTACCACCAGGACAATCAAAGGCAATACCATACAAAAATTTGATTCCTGGGGGTGTAGCAAGTTTCGTTCGGAATAGTTTTGAATCGCCTTTTCACGAATTGGGCCCCCTTCGGGAGGAGGCGGGGTGACGAGGTTTCCCGTTTCTGCAACCCCACTTCGCTCCATATCTGTTGCAGATATGACATTGCTACTTGCTTGTGTGGCAAGTGATTCCGGTCGAGCCCCACCCCATGAGGTAATAATATTCTTGGATGGGGAGGAAGTATCGAAACCGACGTAATTCATTTGATTAGCACGGAAATTTCCCTCGGAAGTGAGAAAGTAGATACGAGACGTGTGAGACGCGGTAGGCCCTGCTGTAATAGAAGTGGTTAATCCGAGATAAGGGGAGCGCAACCAACTTTCTGCAATAATTTGATCCTTGGACCGGAAGCAGGATAGTGGGGGTATGCCACACAAAGAAAGAGTGCCCGAGGGAAAGGTAGTTCCAGTAATTGGCATGTGTTTTCGTAATCCACCCATGAGAAACATATTTTGACTTCTAGCGGGGGAGTATCCGACCACTTTCTCCATGGAATGGATAACCGAACCAGAGCCCAAAAGTAGCAAAGCTTTTGGATAAGCATGTGTAATGAGGTGAAACAAAGCCGGTCGAGAAGCACCGATACCCAAAGCTGATACCATATATCCTAACTGAGACATGGTGGAGTAAGCCAAACCCCTTTTTAGATCTTTCTGGGCAAGAGCCAGCGTGGCGCCCGACAAGGTTGTTATTCCGCCCACCCAAGAAATAGTATGCATCGTTAAAGGCAATACCGAAATGAGGCTGAAAATTCGAACTGTGAAGAAAATTCCGGCGGCCACCATAGTAGCTGCGTGGATGAGAGCCGATATGGGCGTAGGTCCCTCCATGGCGTCTGGCAACCATACGTGAAGTGGAAATTGGGCGGACTTGGCAACCGGACCCAGAAAAAGTGGAAGGGCAATTGTATTAGCAAGGATCGGGTTGATGACGCCGCTGCCACTCAATTCGGAAAATCAGTCACACAATTCAAAGATCTCGAAACTACCAGTTATCCAGTAGACGCCTGATACACCCAGCAGCAACCCGAAATCTCCTATGCGGTTGGTCACAAAGGCTTTTTGGCAAGCATTTGCGGCGCTCGATCTCGCAAACCAAAAACCTATCAACAAGTAGGAACACATTCCAACTAATTCCCAAGATACGTAAATCTGTATTAGGTTGGGGCTAAAAACTAACCCCAACATTGACGCGGTAAACAAACTTAGATAGGCATAAAACCGTGCGTATCCTTAGTCGTGACACATGTAACTATCGCTGTAAACCATCACCGAAATACCTGCGGTAGTAACTAATATTGACATGGCAAGAGTAAGCGGATCAATCAGAAAACCTATTTTCAGACGAAAATCACTTTTTGGAATCCGAGCCCACAAATACTGCTGGATGGAGTGAGTCGCGGCTTGCTGCCGAAATGGGGCGGAGGATACAGACGTAGCGGTGGTTAACGAAAAAGTATTGAAAGCTGCGCACAGGCGACGTAAGCTTCTTGTAGCTTTTGGAAAAAGAAACGATAGAGATCCGGTCAAACGAGAAGCTACCAACGGACACGGGGGAATGAAACAAGCATATTTATTTGAGAGTTCCACGGGCGTATCAAATCCAAATTAAATTTGTTGTTGTTTTCAACTTCTTTTGGTTGGGAGTCGAAAATGGAAATATGGGAACAGTATGAAATAGAATATATGCAAATGATACAATTAGTGTTTAATTAGACAAAAAACTTCATCTGTACACTTTTTTAGTTTCATGTTACAACAAAATGTGAAAAGCTTGACAATATTTAAAGACGCCCAAGATACTTATTCAAGTCAGACAATTCAATTCTGAATGGGTTTGCAAATCACCCCCTCATTGTTTTTCGGTATTAAAAAAAGAAATGGAGAGATAGAAAGGGAAAATTGGGATGAATAAATATGCAGTAATTGACATCGGCGGCAAACAACTCCGAGTAGAGCAGGGAAGATTTCACGATGCTCGGCACTTCGCCCCAGTTCGACCCGTGTTGACGTCCAATACAAAAATATCGATAAATCGGGTCTTACTTATTCGTCACGGATCTAGCATCAATTTTGGCTATCCGTGGTTGGATGATGCAGTTGTCAGAGGCAGAATCTTACACGGTTGCTTCGAAAAAAAACTGGTGATACAGAAGATTCACTCTAAGAAGAAAACATGACGAACTCTTGGATATAGAGAAAATATGACCCGATTCGTTGTTGATTCCATCCACTTCGGCGGCAAAGACCTAAACAAATCTTAACTAGTTTTTTATATCGAGTCAATAGATACTTACAAAATTGATGCAACAGCATAGAACTTCATTGGTTTCTTATTTATCTTTCCCCGTGCTGATTTTTATTTAGTTCTCTTTATTATATCCATTCTATTGGTACGTATCAACATAGTTCCAAGTGAGTTGTAAAGAAATACTAGATATATGGCAGTTCCTAAAAAACGAACTTCTGGATCGAAGAAGAAGATTCGTAATCACGTATGGAAAATTAGATCCGTAGGAGTGGCGTCGAGGGCCTTTTCCCTGGCCCAATCCGTTTTAACCGGTCGTTCAAAAAGTTTTTACTACGTAACAGAAAAAATGGCTGGGAAAAAAGATTCCTAAAAAAACTAAGAGTACTTTTTATCTGTCACCTCCAAAAACGTATCACCTATCTATATGGATAGGTAGATATATGGGTAGGTAGATATTTGAAGTAAGTGATTGTATGAAAAACCCCGAGACGCGGAAAGGAAATATGATACAAGTTGGTACTGGTGCATTAAGTAACAAAAAAACCGACTTTATAATCTGGAATACCTCATTAAAAATTTGAGGTATTCTGTCTGACGGTTTTGACACTCACCGGTAACGATTTATCCAATTACGTCTATGACATAAGTAAGTTTGATTAATGAATATCGAACTCAATAGACAACGAGTTGAAACGTGAAATAGGTTTGATATTGCAGAAGTTAATGGCTAACTAGTTGGCAGCTGCTACTTCATTCCGGTAGATGAGGACATATGAAAGTCAGGGCAACAAAAAAAAGATAGAGGACTATACTTTTCCTTTAAGTATGGGCGAGGAAAAAACAAATGACTCCGAAAGATGAAATAAGTCAAAAAAACCTCTCTTTTGCCTTTTCTTTTCTCCCGGAGTTTCTCCCACAGATCTTGGGAGAGCAAAAAGTTTTCCATCTAAATCTAAATGCATTTCAGCACGTCAATTGCTTGCCTGGAAAAGCAACAAACCTATATTATTACTTCTTCACACACCTAGTGACTCTATCTCCACTCGGAATAGCAGGATTCGAACCTGTGACCTCCATCACCCCAAGATGGCGCGCTACCAAACTGCGCCATATTCCGTCATATATGTACACACACATATATATATATATGTATGTATCGCATTACATGCTAGCGCTAGCACTCTTTTAATTTCATTGATTATCTATTTGTTAAATTGGTACTCTATTTGCTAAGGTAATTTATTAGAAGAGCAAGAAAACCTTTATCTCTCCTGCCACTTCGACAGTAACTTGTCGGCATACTTCTACATTTTCCGCAACCAGACGTTGACGTGCCATCCCAAACTGATATAGAATATTTTCATACCTATATATATATCTCCATAAAAAGCCGCTATGGTGAAACAGGTAGACACGCTGCTCTTAGGAAGCAGTGCCAGAGCATCTCGGTTCGAATCCGAGTAGCGGCATTAAAAAGTTCTCCAACTTCTACATCCGCATCTACTTAAATAGATAAGTGAAAAAAATCTACCAATATGTAGATAGATTTTTTATCTATATAATATAGATAAGTATTTTCTCCGGTTCAGTATACTTTTCAAATCAATAGAAATTAGTACCTAATTTCTATTTGAGTCGTAAAAGCGGTAATTTTATCCCTCTTCGCGTTTGTGCAAAAAAAAAAGGAAAATATTATTTTGGTAGTAACTGATTTGAATCTGATCAAATCAAATTGGAATAATTTACTGGTCTCCCTTCATTACGACGTATACCTATATGGAACGCGCCTTTCTCCAAATCTCGTTTTTGATGCTTTTTTCTGCTACGCCGCCGAATCCAACCAATTTATTTTACGAATTCGATAAGTCAAATAGACTTAGCAAGAAGGGTATGACAATTGCTTTTCTCTGTACGACGGAATTTTCATTAATCCGCTGGTTCCAAACTAGGCATCTACCACCGAGCAATCTGTACGAGTCATCGATGTTTCCTTCATGGAGCTTCTCTTTACTATACGTAATTTCGGAAGTCAGGAATCAGAATGGGTTGTCGGGTGCAATTACAGCGCCGGGTGCTATGCTGACTCACGCCTTCGCAACTCTAGGTCTTCCTGGGGAGATGCAGCAATCCACGCCTTCAGTACCTGCTTCGCAGTCTCATCGGTCGACGACGCATGTAAGTACGACGTCATTGAGTTATGCAACCCTGCTGTGCGGATCTTCGTCGGCAATATCTCCACCGAGTATTTTTTACGGTGAAGTAAACAATTACTCCGTTTCCGATTCAAGGCGCAGTTGCAACAAGTGTAGTACTTTACCAAACATTCGTAGCGGAACTGATGCACGGAGTTTCCTTCATCTACCACCCCCAAATTCAAGGAAATGTCAATTAATTAATCGATTAGATAGATGGGCTTACCAAATTATAGGCTTAGGGTTCTCGTTATTAACCATTGGTATACCTTCCGGAGCAGTGTGGGCTAATGAAGCTCGGGGATCTTATCGGAGCTGGGACCCTAAAGAAACTTGGGCGCTAGTAACTCGGTCAATACATGCTACTTACCTCCACATTAGGATAACCAACAAGTGGATGGGGGAGGGGCCAGCTGCGGCAGCATCTACAGGTTTTCTTTCAGTTTGGGTTCGCTTCTTGGGAGTCAATTTGTTGGGAATTGGATTACATAACTACGGATGGCCAATATAGAAACAACGAAATTGAAAATTACTAAATCGGAGATAGACGCGTTTAGTTCACTGGGTTTTCGGCTTCACTGGGTAGGCGGAGGAAAAATTGGTGGGGGAAATAATTGAAAAGAAAGGGAGGGGGGGAGGGACAGAAACAAACATTTAAAAGATGAGCAGGAAGTAGCTGCATCCACTTTTTTGTCTGCTTCTGCTTTCCCATCCCAGTCTATTTTTATCCGTGCTAGCGACTGCAAGCATAAACAGTTGGAAAATGACAAGCGTGTCGCATATAAGTATCGTTGGCGCGGTTAGAATTGGCGAACTTTTATACCAAGTAAGAACCGAAAACCAAATAATTTGCTTTTCCGTATCAAATTATTGATAATATTGTAATTTACTTGAGTTGGGTCCACCCCCACCCCCTACCCCACATTCGAATATGAAAACAATATTGAGGACACTTCACTATTCCGTAGAGGTAAAATTAGATTTGGATACGAACCGATACCTAGTATTGGTAGGAAGAGACAGGTCAAGGTGAATACCTCCCTCGGACCAAAATCAATTAAATAAGGATTTGACTCATTGGACAACCTGTAGCCATAAAACATTCGGCGTAACATGGATAACAAGTAGATGGAGGCTAATACTGTACCAGTTGCCTCTAGCACCGTAATTTCCGCTTTGAAAAAAAACGAGTATTGCTCGTTGGTAACAACTCCCAGAAATACCAATAATTCCGATACAAAACCACTCATTCCTGGTAATGCAAGAGATGCCGGCGAGAACGCGCTAAACGTGGTAAATAGTTTAGGCATCGGAGTTGCTATTCCCCCCAATTCATCAAGAAGGAGAGTATGCGTTCTGTCGCAGCAAGTACCTGCGAGGAAAAGTAACGCCGCGCCAATTAAGCCGTGAGAAATCATTTGCGATATGGCTCCGTTAATACCCGCGTCTGTCAACGAACCAATCCCGATGGCTACAAAACCCATATGAGAAATTGATGAATAGGCTATCCTTCTCTTGAGATTACGCTGACTCATAGAAGCTAGAGAAGCATATACAATCTGAATTGCTCCGAGCAGTATCAGCCATGATCCAAATAAAAAATGCGCATGAATCAGTAACTCCAAATTGATTCGAATCAGCCCATATCCTCCCATTTTTGATAATACCCCAGCTAGTAACATGCATGTGCTGTGATGTGCCTCTCCATGAGTGTCTGGCAACCAAGTATGAAAGGGGAATACCGGCAATTTCACCGCATAGGCAATTAAGAAGCCTAGGTAGGGAGCAATTTCTAACGAGATGGGGTATGATTTACTCATTAAAACCTGGATATCGAAGGAGGGTACCCCGTCTCCATAAAAACTCAAGGTTGAGGCTGCTACTAGAAGGAAGATGGAGCCGCCGGCTGTGTATGAAACAAATTTCGTGGCCGAATATGGACGTCTCTTTCCGCCCCGTAAGCATAGAAGTAGGTAGACTGGAATTAGTTCCAACTCCCACATGAAGAAAAAAAGCGAGATATCGCGGGAAGCAAACAGCCCAATTTGACCGCTATACATAACTAGCATCGGAAAATGAAATAGCCGTGTATTACGAGTGATCGGCCAAGCCGCTAGGGTTGCCAAAGTAGTTATAAAACCCGTAAGTAAAATAAGACTCATGGAAAGTCCGTCAATACCTAATCTCCAATGGAAATGAATGGAGTTTATCCAGTTGGACGTTTCTACTAACTGGATGGACTGGGAATCGAATTGGAGGTGGCAATGGAAGATATAAGTAATCAGCGAGAATTCCAATATGCAAATGCCCGGGGTATACCATCGAATAATTCTGTTTCCATCACGAGGCAGAATTGGAAGCAAGAAACTGGCAAGAATTGGAAAGAGAACGATCGTTGTTAGCCGAGGTACATTACTCATCATGAATAAAAAATAATTTTTGATACGAGGGAAACTGCGTGGGCCAATTACAACGACTCATACTCGGACTTCGCAATCTTGAAGCTTCGAGTACGAGTCAAAATAACTTAGTAATTAATTTTTACTGTTTCATTAACTAACTAGTAGGCTAAACCCATACTGCGGGTGGTTTCAGCCCCTAGGTAGACACGTATACTCAAAAAATCTGTTGGGCACGCAGATTCGCATCTCTTACAACCCACGCAATCTTCTGTTCTAGGAGCGGAGGCTATCTGATTTGCCTTGCACCCATCCCAGGGTATCATTTCTAAGACATCCGTAGGACATGCCCTTACACACTGGGTACAACCGATACACGTGTCATAGATTTTCACTGAATGTGCCATTGAGTTTACTTACTCCTATTGAATTCGTATACCAATTTTTTATTTAGTAAAAAAGTTGAAGTAAAACTTTTTTCCCCTCGTCCCTCACGCAAATACGTATTTTCATTACCAAGTAAAATATTTCCACTGACTTCCAAATCCATCTGATCAGATCCCATTTTTTTTTGAAAACTTGTCCCCTTTCTTTAAAAAGATAAGTTGGTTACTTTTAAAATGCGATGTAGAGGGAGGTATCAAAGCAATTTGATAGATAGGGATACTCTAGTTGAACAAAAAATCGATTAGATTGATAAAATCAATTTATGTACTTATCAATCACCATTTTAACAAATTAAACTGATCGATACGAGTAGATCTCCTATTTCGATGAAGAGAAAGGGCAGTGGCTAACCCAGTGGCGGCCTCGGCAGCCGCAATGGCTATCACAAATATTGGAAATATCTCCCCCCCCGCTTGCTTATTGTTAAAAAAATTTGAAAATGTAATAAAATTTAAATTAACCGCATTAAAAATTGACTCGAGACTCATAAGTGCCCTAACCATATTTCTACTCGTAATTAAGCCGAGAAATCCGACACACAAAAGGTAAGCACCTAAAATTAGTCCGTGTTCAAACATGATTTATTGAAGTCCCCCCCCCAAAAATGTTGGTAAGTCAACTTTTCTCGCAACTCCTTCTCTCCCACTTCCATTCGAGGGGGTTAGGGTTAATCAGAGAGATGGAGAATTACTCCGAGATGATGAAAAAGGTGATTTCTTGTCAGTTGTAATTGCGTCTTCGTCACGCGCTGGGTTAATTGCCCCCACCAAAGCAACTAAAAGAAGTATTGAAAGAAGCTCGAACGGAACTAAGAACTCACTCAGTGATTTATACCCGAGTTGGTGAACGTCAGTCCTGGGTGTATTTGGCGAAAGAATCTCCGATTGATTGATGAAATTTATGTCAAACCATTTTGTATTATGAATCATATTAACCAATACCAGAAAGAGGGCTGCGCAAGCTCCTGAAACGGTGAAGTACCCCACGCCCCGAGTGGCAGAATCGGATCGCGTCAGTTTGTCGGTAACCATTGCAGCAGACACAATTAACACATTTATAGCTCCTACATAGACAAGCGGTTGTGCGGCAGCTACGGAATCAGCATTCGATACGAAGTATGATAGGGATATACGGGTGAAAACCGACCCCGAGGAAAAAGCAGAATGAGCCACATTAGCAAATGATACTGTGCCCAAACTTCCTAGTGAAATACCCGATTCTATTAGTGACAAAATAAATTCATGAATTAACTCAGATAGATTCGTTGGACACAGTTACTTCAATATTTTACGAAATTTATACCTCTACCTCATACTCGTTCTTTTCCTTTTCTTTTGGTTATGAATAACCAAATCAATCAATTGACTTTTCAGAAAATCCAAATAATTTACAGGTGACTAATTAGGTATTAAGTTTTTCACCCTCAAACCTTTTGGATAAATAATTCAGTGAAGTCGAAACCACTTGAATTGAAACATCTTGGGATGTGGAAAGAGGTAAACGCCCCAAAGCCGTTTGATCGTGATTTAGTTCATGACGATCGTAGCTGGAAAGTTCATACTCCTCAGTCATTGACAAGCAATTGGTTGGACAGTATTCGACACAGTTTCCGCAAAAGATGCAAACTCCAAAATCGATGCTATAGTTTTTCAACCGTTTTTTCTTGATGTCCCTCATCAAGATCCAATCTACGACTGGCAGATTGATCGGACATACTCGGACACGTACCTCGCAAGCAATACATTTGTCAAATTCAAAATGGATGCGCCCACGAAATCGTTCGGATGGTAAAATTTTTTCATACGGATATTGGACAGTTATGGGTGAACGATTTGAGTGATCTAAAGTAACCGCGGAGCCTTGACCTATATATCTCGCGGCTTCTACGGCTTGTTGCCCATAACTTCGAAATTCAATTAGTGTGGAAAACATAGGATAGATGAACCCAACTTGCTACTTGTTTCTGGTACAGATAAAATTATATGTACAAAGAAAGAAACAAACAGCATATTTGTTTCTTTTCTCTTCTATTAGATTAAACAGATTTGACTTGAACTGAAACTGAAGTGAAGGAGATTAGCTTATTGTCAGAAGTTGAAACGAGGCTGTCAGCAACAAATTTCCTGAGGCAATAGGCAGAAGAAATTTCCATCCAAGATCTAGTAATTGATCTATTCTTACTCTAGGCAAAGTCCATCTTGTTAAGATAGAGATAAATATAAATAAGTAAGATTTTGATAATGTGGTGATGATGCCCACCCCTGGCCCCAATACGTCGAACGACTCACTGCTAGAATTTGGAAATGAAAAATCTCGTCCAAGATTTTCGAAGAAAGGAATTGAGGAATCCCATCCACCCAGATATGAAATTGTTACAAATGGTGAGGAAGCCAATGGATTTGAGTGAGAACCGACATAAGATAGACCAAATTTTATTCCTGAATATTCGGTTTGGTAACCTGCTACCAGTTCTTCCTCCGCCTCCGGCAGATCAAAAGGCAGCCTCTCACATTCTGCTAATGACGAAATAAAGAATGCTATGAACCCTATGGGCTGACGCCACAGATTCCATCCAAAAAAACCATATTTAGACTGCGTTTTCACTATATCAACCGTACTCAAGCTACCAGATAGGGGTAGTCGGCGGCGACCTCCGCCTCTAATCCGAAACCGTACATGAAATTAGAGTTTCATACGGCTCCTCATCAATTTCATAGAGAGGGATTAATGACGCATGGTTGTCATCTGTGGCTGAAATAAAAATAACCAACTCAAATTGATGGGATTCCGTTTGCTGCGACAAGGCAATTGCTTCTGAATCTATCCCAACCTCATCTATTTCTTCTTCATTCTCAAAAACCGACCTGTTGCAAAACTTCTCAAGCTCAACATATATCTTTGTCACCTCCGAATAGAAAAAAGAAATGAAATTAATTTTAGTTCCATCTGAAAGTAGAAGGAAAAATCAGATCGACTAGTTCGGCAATGTGCCTGTTGCAGCAAGCTCCAGGCTAAAACTAAAAAAAGTTCATACTTGATTTTATGATCGCTGAAACTGTTATGAGGGTTACTTCGTTCCAAACGGTTAGCATCGCAGTGAACAGGACTATACTCGAGACTGAAATTTTTTGGATGCACTACTCAGCCGTCCCTACCTAGACTGAGGGTATTTCATGTGCGGAAACACTAGGAAAGGCAGATGGAAGTTGAAAATTTCCAACCCTTTAGATATCTCAGTGCTCTGGTTGCCCCTCCCTTCCACTACAACCCCCTCTGCTTAACAAATCTCTTGCGCATATTGGTGTTTCTTACTGTTCACTTTCATCTAATCCTAAGGGAAAGCGGAAAACGAATACCTGCGTTCCCGCGTCAAGCCTGGATGGAGCCTAGACCTGGGGTAAGGCGATGTTCAATTCACCGCTCGGATATGCTTCTACGCCCGTACATGGGGTGTGGGGTTTGAACCCGTAACTGCGAAAACGCCGTTTGATCTCACCCAACTAACTATTTGGTCTACTACTTAATAATATATCTCAACTACTTACTAATAACTAGTAAGTTTCCATTTATTATTAATGCTTGGCGAATCGCACGTAGGGATGCAGATGATATACACAAGGCCAGGGGTATCTCGTAACTGATAGATTGGGCAGCAGCCCTGGGACCACCTAAAAAGGAGTATTTGTTATTTGAGGCGTACCCCGCAATAAGAAGACCCAAAGGTACGATGCTTGAAACAGCGACCCGAAAAAAAGCACCTATACCCAGATCAGATAAAACGATATTTTGGTCAAAGGGTATTACCAAATAACTTATTAAGACTGGTGTGACTACAACGGCTGGTCCAGTGATAAATAGCCAAGCATCACCTTTGGATGGAATGATGTCTTCCTTTAACAGAAGTTTGATTCCATCTGCCAAAGATTGAGTAATTCCCAACGGACCCGCATATTCCGGTCCAGTACGTTGCTGTACCCCCGCAGACACCTTTCGCTCGAGCCACACGATTACTGGTACTCCTGTCGTGACTCCCGTAACTAAAGTGAGAGTAGAAACTAGAATCCAAATTGATTCAAGGGAGGTTGTTGCAAACTCTAACTCATTAAATAATTGAACTAATTGTTTTCTGTAAATTTCGATATGAGTTACCATTTCAGCGATCAACCTCTCCCATAATGATGTCTATACTACCTAATATTGTCGTAATATCTGCGAGCTTCATTCCTTTTATCAATTGGGGAAGAATCTGCAAATTTATAAAACCAGGTGGGCGAATCTTCCATCTCCGAGGAAAAACACCGTCATCTCCAACCAAAAAGATTCCCAATTCTCCCTTGGGAGCTTCTACTCTTACGTAATGCTCCTGCTTAGGCAACTTAAAAGTGGGAGAAGATTTCTTGCCAACGAACTGGTAATTGAAACCACCCCAGTCTATTTCTTTTTTTTGTTGGACGAGACGTCGACCCTCCAAATTTTCATATGGACCTCCTGGAAGAAGTTTCAGCGCCTGTTGAATGATATTGATTGATTCCTTCATTTCATCAATTCGCACCAAATAACGAGCTAAGGAATCTCCCTCTTCTTGCCACTTAATCTGCCAATCCGGGTTGTCGTAACATTCGTAGTGGTCGACTTTGCGAAGATCCCGCTGAACTCCCGAGGCCCGTAATACAGGTCCAGATAAACCCCAACTGATAGCGTCTTGCCTGCTGATGAAACCTACCCCCGTTACCCGTTTCAAAAAGATAGGATTCCTCGTAATTAGCCGCTCATATTCATGAATTTTTGGTAGGCAATAATGACAGAAATCTAAACACTTGTCTACCCATCCATGAGGCAGATCTGCGGCAACTCCTCCGATGCGAAAGTAGTTATGCATCATTCGCATACCGGTAACAGCCTCGAACAAGTCATAAATCATTTCCCTTTCTCGAAATATGTAGAAAGATGGAGTTTGTGCACCAATATCTGCCAGGAACGGCCCAAGCCATAACAAATGCGAAGCTATTCGGCTCAATTCGAGCATGATTACGCGTATATAGCTAGCTCTTCCGGGGATTTGAATATTTGCCAATTTCTCCGGCGCATTGACCGTTACTGCTTCGGTAAACGTAGTGGCTAAATAATCCCACCTCGTTACGTACGGAAGGTATTGCAAAATCGTCCTGCTCTCAGCAATTTTCTCCATTCCTCGATGCAGATATCCCAAGATTGGTTCGCAATCAACGACATTTTCGCCATCTAAGGTAACAACAAGCCGAGGAACACCATGCATAGATGGATGATGAGGGCCCATGCTTACTGTAACTGGATCCAATTCTTTAAGATGCATACCCGTGAGTTACTTCCTCTCCAGTAAATATCGCAGGATCTAGCTTCGCCGGAAGAAGCTGCGCCAACTACGACACGTTGAAATATCAAACCTCTGCTCAATTTTTAACGCCCCTTTAAACCCCGAATACCTAAACTTTTCACAACTTTGGTGTAGAGAGCTGTATTCTCATCGGATAAATAAATCAAAAGACGCCTACGTTTACCAAGTAATTTTCGCAAACCTCTTTGGGATGGGTAGTCTTCGGAGTGTGATTCCAGGTGGGAAGTAAGCTTCAAAATCTGATAAGTCAAATAATGAATTTGGGAAGCGGTAAACCCAGTACCTCCGTTCCCACCGACTAGATGCGGGTCAATAGATTTATGTTTATCCGTAGTAATAATGATAATAATTACGATTGCTTGCTCCATCTCAAATCGATTATAAGCTGTTTAGTCAGCAGTTGCAGCAATAGCGCCTTGGACGAAACGAAGTCCGATTTTTTTAAGTTTTTTAGGTGTGATGCGCAGTAGGTAGGCGTGGGTATCTATGTTTCATCCACGAACAGTCACAACTTCTGTCACGATTCACGTTATATATATTGTGTAATTAATTGGAAATACCGAAGCGGAGGTATTTCCAATTAATTACACATCTGTCGAAATCTTTGTTTTGTGCTTCATACCCCTTCACTCTCGCTAATTCCGAATAATGGGATACATACGGATTTTAAGTGTCGTGAATCGGCTTCCAGTAGTAGTGTTGAAGCAGAATCTACCAGTGCAGGCTAATTCCTCTAGACGGTGGCTGGGCCATAGAAATCGTTTAACTTTTTGAACTTCCCCTAGCTCCGAAGGCTCAGATTCTTTGCCGCGGCGGGTCCGTTCAATTTTCGGTATGGGATCAGATTTGGGGTCGAGGTAGTGTGCTCCCGGTTTTGTAGACCTCGACATTAGCAGAGATCGGAGGAATCGAAATTCCCGCCGACGTCGCGGAAGCAAGAGATCTCCAATGTTGTAAGTGCGAGACCGTTTTTTGTTTACTTCTGTGGCTACAAGTGACAATTTTGAGATATAAGTATCACTATATATTTTTCTGTATATCCGTCTCTTGACTCTGTTTTTCAACCTAGACTTGAATTTTAACAAGGGATTAATTATTTTGTATACCAAATTTTGGTCGTCAAATAATATTGGTAGACGATGAGCCGAGAGAATGGACAAGTCATAGAAAAGACCAAGTTTCGTTGTTGCGTCGAAATATAGGTCTAATAGCTCCGAATCCACACAGGTATTCGCACAAAGTGTGACGAGATCGCGGTCATCTCCTAACATTCTTGTGAGAGCTGTTAGGCTTCTCAAATTCTCTAGCTTCACTTCAGACTTCCACTTCCACCGAAATAGGTAGTCCGCATCTTCCCTTTCATCTAGCATTATTTCGTACAGTTCATCAGATACTTTTTGGAATCTACGATTTATATCTGGTGCTATGCCGTATGTAGTATTATCCTTCAAAATAGGATCTCTTGACCTCCTTATCTTCTTCTTAAAAAGGTCTTTTGCTCCCGCAGAATCTGTAACTAGCCACGGCATCAAATCAAACTTAGAGTTGAATTTGATCTCTGAGTCGGAGGTGCGGAAGTCAGGGAATCTATTCATCCCCCTCCCCCTTACTTTAGTCATTTCCGAAATACGATTTTCGCGACAAAATCTTTGCGCGGCAGCATCTCGTCGGATGGAAAGTTTTCGCATATCCCCATTTCGTACAAAATCAATGAGACCTTGTAATAGGTATCTACGTTTGCGAAGCCTACTAAGATTTCTAACCCGATCCCTAAGTAAGGGTTTTCCGGCATATATGGAATAGCTGTGTAAATCACCTCGAAGGACGTGGCATTCTCGTTCATTTGCAACTTCCTTTCCGATATCACTGAGTTGTTCGTTCAAGCAATCGGAACTAATTCTCCATCTGTAGGGTGCTACGTCGCGCCACAGTGTCAGTGGCAAGTTGTATTCAGAAAAGCAATCCAACCATTTATTCCAATTACTGGCGTCTAGATCACATAACTTCTTCAAAAATCCCCATTCTTCTATGCACTTCAAAACCTGTTCACTGAGAAATTCCTTTGCAACTTTACTAGTCGCATTATCAAACAAGATATCTGTGCAATTACCTATTTCACTTGAGCTTGAAGTAGCTAAGTCGTACCCAATTGAAAGCCTGGGGGAATCTACCGAATAAGACGAAGGTTGCTCAGACTTGTAAGGGTTTGATTTACCACTCGGGCCCCCGTTGTTTCTAACCCCTTCCTCACGATTGCCCCTGCTACCAGTCACCAATAAATTCAGGTTTAAGTTTCTTTTCACGCCGAGATCCCAAACACTGCTATAGAGGTAAGCCTGAGGTAACCATTGAGTTTTGCCAAACCGTGGCAATCTATTTTTGGATCTGGAGAAACCTAAATCTGTCTCCCGAATGGTGGTATTAATTACTTCCACTAGTTGCGCGCGCAACGCAACAAGTTCATTGAAATAGTAACAGAAATCTCTGTTAACTTTTAGATACGATGTTGATGTAACCAAAAGCGATTTCTCAATTGCTTCTGCAACGAGTATATATAACTTCGAGGTCATTTCTTTAAAACCTGTCAATTCTTCCTCATCGAATTTTGTAAAATTGGCGAGGTCTGTATTCTCCAACCTGTAATCTAAAGTTAATTCATCAACTTGAGTTGTTTCAGCGTCCGGTTGATCCAGGTCAACCCCCACATTTAACGGATTTGGTAATCCGGTTACGTAATTATTCACCACAAATTCCTCACTAGTTGATTTTCGAGCAACTAATTGCTTACTAATATCACTAGCTGGTTGCACTTCCTCGTCGACATCAATGGATCGCCCATTTCTTTCCTTACCAAAATTGAAATTCAATTCTACTATTTTATTTGCATTGTCGGTTAATATGGGACGTATCCGACTATTATAAGTCGGGACGGAGTCAGCTGAGACTCCTCCAGCCTTAAAAAACAGGTTGAACTCTTTTAGCAACATTAAACTTGGTTTCAAAATTTTCCCCAAATTGAATTTGGAATCGAGAAAACGGTAGGCTTGCTTGGTTCCCAGTGAAAATCCCTCCCTGCAAGTTCGAATCAGTTCCTTTCTCACAGGCCTCCAGAATGAAGGTTGTTTTTGGATACTTCCAAAAGGTATATCTGTCTGATACCCCAAAGCAGTTAAATAAGTAAATCTAGGCCTATTTTGTTTCAACCTCCGTTTGTTTTTCGATTCTCGATACCCAATAGAGTCAGCTTTCATATATTTCTTCCGAGGAGTCAGTCGTTTTTTATCCCCACTGGAGTGCCAGGGCTTCAGCCGAAACGGATATAAAATCTTTATTTGTATACCTTCTCTCAACCAGCGGGGGGGAAGTTGATCCTGCGAGAACTCCTCACCGTCAAACGTGCGATTAATGTGAATTTCTTTTTTCCATCTCGTCCAGTCTTTATTCCATTCGGAATTTTGCCGAAGCAATATACGGCCAATAGTTTTAGAAACTATAAGTACAGGTAGCTTTATAAACTTTCGAAATCTCGATTGAAAAACCAGCATGTAGCCTCTTCCATTATGAATGGGACCTATGTCTGATCTAGCCGCTACAGCTGAACGAGCAAGTTTAGACTGACTTAAAGTTTTCTTCGTCAACGAGGAAGTAGTTAATTGCTGCCCAAATGGGTAATCCGTGATCTTTTTCGAGCCAGTCAAAGATTTTTCGGTCTTTGAACCCGTTAACTGCTCAACGGGTAGTTGAAGTAGAATTGGTATTTCCATTAATCTGAGGAAAAAAGCCGAACGCACTTTTTCTTGAAGTGTTTTCCAGAGCAATGTCTTTCGTCTCCTGGACCGCATGGACCCCTTTAAAAATTTTCGACGGAAGTCGGATATTGCTGCATATCGTTTCACTAATTTCGTTGATCTGGGTTTTCCCTTTGCGAAGGTGAAGCCAACATTCCGCAATTTTCTGTGACGGATATCGCCATCTGCTCCCGGAAAATCAAACTCAGTATCGAAGTATAATTCGTTATTCCGAGCTAGATTTGCACTCAGATCCTCAATTTTGTGAAGTGTGCGCACCCCTCTCTTCGGGTGTAGGGGGCATTTCCGGCCGCTTATCACAAATCTATTTGACAATAAAATTCGATCAAATTTGTAGCAATTCTCTTCTTGTTTCATGTAAGTCAGAAATAATGCTTGATCCTCGGGATCCAGGTTCATTATTTCTCCCCAAGTGACAACGGGCCCGGACGGAGATTTTATCTTCCTAAGAATCTTTTGTACGTCATAATCGTACAAAACTCGGTTTTTGAACATAAAATGGAACATACGTCGAGCTTTTGCTGGCAAAGTTTCCCACGGTAGAGGATTCCTGCCTCCTCGCCTCAATCTTCCATTACCCGAAGAAATCCAATCCTCGATGAAATTTTTTTTAATTACAGCAGCATCTCTTCCCCTTTTAATCTTTTCCCTCGTTTCCAACTCAGTCCAATACCATCTGGTCAAACCCAACTCATCCCCCGTTAAAAATGTTTGTGGGACCGGAATCCGCCCACGTAAATTATCCGTGAAAGGGTCGTAGACGTGGGGTACCCTTCTCCTACCCCCACTTACCAATCGAATTTTTCTTTCCATCGCTTTCGAAAAGAGAGACCCAGTATCCAATAATTTGACTCGATCTATTAATTCTTTTTGAAAAATTTTATTTTTTACCAATTTCTGCAAAATCCAGCCTCGATATGAGGAATAGGTCCCCGCAAACTTACGGGACCCAATTAGAGATTTCTCCAATTATTTCTCAAAAATTGACAAACTGGGCAACGCCGCGAAGCATAATCTCTGTTTTCCATCAGTTAGACACTTCTTGAAGAAATATGTAGATGTTTTTCCCTTGTAAAAGCTGCTGTTTATATCGGATCGGCTATTTCTGATGAATCGATTACCTCGATTCTCTCTTGAGGGATCGAAGAAAGAGGTAGGCCACGGCTTGAGAAACCACCACAAAAAGTCTGGGTACTCCGCAATTTCCCAAAAAGACATTTCCTTATCATGGGATTCATTCATGAACTTTATGGTCCAAAAAGACACCGGAGCTCTACCCAGATAAATCAACGCGTTTGCTACAAAAACAATACTAAAAGTTGCATAGATAGCACGTTTTACCAGTAGATATGTTATTGGCGAATCTTTTTTCACACGAATCAGAAGTAGTTTGGACAAGTAGCTGAACGCTATGTGGCCAGTTAACCAACCTAAGAAACTAGTTATTACAAATAGTAAATTATTGCTGTAGCGAAAGAAAAGCAGGTGGGTTAGTCTTGTCAACACGGGATTGGGTAGTAGAATGGGATTCAAGACTTGAAACAAGAAGCTATTGAAAAATAAACTTACTACTCGGGAGTCGCGCAGCGAGGTGACGGGACGCAAACTCTGATAATTTGGTAAGTCGTTAATTGTCAGACAAAATACGACCATGTAAGGTATTGCAACGACGGTTAGTAGATGTGGTTTTGATAACAATATATAGATTGGCGAGCAATATATTGATGCCGTAGTTGCTAGCTGCGCCAGCATCAAACCACTCAAAGACACGAGACCGCTGATATTTCCCCCCAAAAGAAAGGATCTCATACATAAAATTTGGGAAGGTCCCACAGGTAGTGTAGCGAGTAAGCCGTAGTATAGGCCAAAAAGTATATAAGCACTCATCGATTTCAGCCCAGTTAGTGACAAAGTATTCAATATATCTATATTTGTATTCGTTGTAGTATTTTTGATGTGCGGAATTGCTGCCCCATTTGATTCCCAACCTTCGCACTTTTCCCTCTTCATTTAGACCCCTCAAGTGGTATTCCCCATCTCAATATCCACTCCTACAATGCCCGCATCCATATCAGGTACATTATACACGCGAATGTAAAATAAGACAAATGATTTTGGAAAATCAGTTACAGATTTGGACCGCAAACTTGACCAGAGAGGTTGGGAGTTATTTTCTCAATCATGAAACAAAAAAAAAAGGAACTAATGAAATGAACAAGTTTTTTGATTAAGAACTTTTATAGATAACTATATAACTTTGCATAATGATTAATTACCAATTTCCGACAATTACTTCTTCGACAACAGCTTAATTAGACATCTACCGTCTGTCTCGATAAGCTGCGGCAGCCTGATACAGAATCACTTCTACGTCGCAATGGACGAGTAACTAGCTCCGGAGCGTCTCTCGCGTTAGCAGATCCATGAATTTGCGCAAATGTGAATTCGACTGACCATTTGGTATCTATATCTCTAGCCTCCAAGGGATTGGCGTGGGCCATTCCAGTAATTGCCAAATCAGGTTGTAGCTCATGCATACGCTGCACCTGACTATAGTTGTCGGGTTTTTCAACAATCCGGGGCGTGGGCTTCTTCATCTTCTCGCAAGTATGTTGCAAAAGCAATAGCTCAGCAGCTTGATATCGCCTATCCATATAGGGGATACCTATTTCGTAAACAACCATCCCGCATCGAATTAAAAATCTTGCTAGAGAAATTTCCAATAGATTATCTCCCATGAAAAAGACGGATTTACCAGTTATTACTTCAAGGTAATCGCTAAGATTTTTCCATATCTGATTCTCTCTTTCTTCCAGGCCATCTGGTTTTACATTAAATACTGAGCAAATTTTCTCGATCCAAGCGCGTGTTCCATCAGGACCGATAGGAAAAGGCGCCCCGACCAACTGGCATTTCCTCCGACGCATTGGTGTTGTCGCCGTTCGGCTCAAGAAAGGGTTCACTCCGCAGACGTAGACGCCTTCCCCCAAAGCGGGGAGTTCGGTGTATTTTTGCGAGGGTAGCCAACCCGACACAGAAACAGACTGACGCCTCGATTCCAAATTCAATTGAGAAGCGACACTCGAAGGCAGAGATCCAGAAAGTACTAAATTACATATATTTGACTTACCCCTTTCGTCGAAAAATTTCTTGCTTGGGGCAACGTCAACCGCAACATGCCTAGCCATGTCTTCTCCAAGTTGGTGCGTGGTACGACGATTATATTCCGGACATCGATGTGTCATAGCCGCCAATGCAGTATCTTCCCCCTGGGTGAAAGCGTGGTCCAACCCATTTGCCCGTGCGACCACAATCGGTATTCCAAGCTGCTTTTCTAATTTGGGTGCTATGCCCTCCAAATCCATTTTTATTATCTCTGTGGTACAGGTGCCGATCCAAATAATAACACTGGGTTTCCTATCGTTTCTTATTTGCAAACAAATTCTTTCTAATTCCTTTTGATCATTCAACTGAGCCGAAATGTCTCCCTCTTCCGGTTCTGCCATTGCGTAACGAGGTTCTGCAAAAATCATGACTCCAAGAGCATTCTGCAAAAAGTAACCACGAGTTTTTGTACCTACTACCAGGAAAAAACTATCTTCAATTTTTTGGTATAGCCAAGCTACACAACTGATGGGGCAGAAAGTGTGATAATTACCAGTTTCGCACTCGAAAGTAGGAATCTCGGGAGTCTTCGTGAAAGTGTTTCCTTGGGGAGGTGTAGATTGTATATGCGAGGATGTAGCCTCTTCGGTGTCAAATAATGGTAAAACCAAGTGGAGTATCTTGTTGATCATGCAGAGTATCTTGCTGATCATTTTTAGTTTTCTGCTTCCTTCCGGAGTTGGGATTTAGATAGAAGTCGGAAAGTAAGCTAAATAATTCCCTATCTGGAATTTCCCGTGGTACGATTCCCTCCGGCTTAGGTAGAGTCTAATCCGCTATATTTGAATGAAAATCACAAACAAAATTCAGATTTGGTTGGCATTCAGCCATTTCAAATAAAGTTTTTCCCTTTACCCTAGAAACACGAATATCTTCAACTAGAGGTAATACCTCTAGTACGGGCATGGGACAAGCTTCTACATATTTATCAATTAAGTCTCTCTCAGATGTTCGGTTTCCCACCAAACCGGCTAGCCGTAAGGGATGGGTATGCGCCTTTTCCCTGACCGATGCGGCAATGCGATTTGCTGCGAAAGGGGCGTCGAATCCATTATCTGTTATAATAATACAGTAATCCGCATAATTCAGTGGAGCAGCGAAGCCCCCGCAAACTACGTCCCCCAAAACGTCAAATGAAATAATGTCGTATTCGTAAAAGGCGTTTGATTCTTTCAATGGCTTCACCGTTTCTCCTACGACATATCCCCCGCAGCCCGCCCCTGCGGGGGGTCCGCCGGCTTCGACACGATCTACCCCGCCATAACCCCTATGGATTACATCTTCGGGCCACACATCTTCATAATGATAATCTTTCGACTGTGGGGTATCTATAATTGTAGGTATTGGGAATCCTGTGAGAGTGAAAGTACTATCATGTTTGGGATCACACCCGATTTGTAGTATCCGTTTCCCCCGTCTAGCTAAAGCTATCGATATGTTGCAGCTAGTTGTTGATTTCCCAATCCCGCCCTTGCCGTAAACTGCTACTTTCGTTTCACGAAGCTCCAATTCGTGTTCATTTCTCCCGACTATTGTTCATCTTCCCCATCCCCATCTCTCCCCTTTCTGCTCTTTCCATTCCCCAGAGATATTACTTCTTCCTATAAGGTAGGAGAATCCTGCGGCTATTCTACTATGCTTCTTGGAGGGGGGGGAATAGGAAGTACTAATTGGTGATTAATCGATACAGATCGTGGGGGGCTTGTGGGGTTGATCTCGACCTCGATCGATTGCCCCCCCCCCCCCCCTCCCATGATTCGGGGACCCTTCCATTCAAATGGGATTGCTATCGCCGCCGCCTCCTCCTATAATGGGAGTTAGAGTGTACGCGAAGTTTACTTCACGAAATGTCGGAGAAAGCTTAACGTATTACAGATTTAGAAGCGGTTCGAAGAACAAAAGCCTTCGGGTGTGTATGGGACTGAATCCCCTACCACTTTCCTCGGTAGCTCAGCGGTAGAGCGGTCGGCTGTTAACCGATTGGTCGTAGGTTCGAATCCTACCCGGGGAGATTCGTCCGAATCTACGTCAGTAATTCCTAGTAATTGGATAGTTGTGTTTCCCACATATGCCAAATCAAATTGCGTCGGACCATGACCCACCAACCTGTGAATGATTCACTATCGTGCTTATTTCCAGCTCCAACAATTGAGGGGAAAAAGATTTGTGCGTCCTTACCCCCCCCCCGCCCCCTTGAATACCCCAAGGCAAGGACCCTGGCTATTCAGAGGTCGTTTTTGGGGACCCCCACTCCAATTCCGGCGTATTGAGCGATTGGAATGAGCGAATCAATCAGTCATCTGGGGAGGGGAGTAAATCCACAATTTTCTGAGATAAAGGATCTATTCCAAGCGTGATGGTAAAAAGCTGTTTCGCAAAATCCCTACGGAATAAGCTATTGCTCCCTCCCAATCTTCTTTCTAAGCAGAAAGACTCATAAAAGACTCATATAAGAAATGGTCTTCAGTTCCTTAACCATTTAAGATGTTGCAATAAAATGATTTGTATCAGTAAAAGGAAAATATAGACCTTCCTTTTACTGACTTGGCTTCTAATTATATTGCTAGAGATCTAGACAGAATGAGGGGTATCTAAGATTTGTTCTATGAACTTTCATGAAAAAATTGTTTCGTCGCTCGATCCAGTGACGCCCCACCAAATCAGAACGGATTGAATAGATATTAATAAATTTCAAGCAACATGTTATAGATAAGAAAATCCTGAAATGGGCAACGGTTTCGCCTCATCCATTTGTTTCTGTGAACCAGAAGCCTAAACCGAATAAATCGCTCTGGGAAATCTTCTGCCACCACGTAGGAATCAAAGCGAGCGGGACTAAATATCTGCGGATATTGCAGATGTATATTCATAGAGGAAGTTTCTTTGACGTATTCGGAATCTCGCTCCTCTTCATCCAAGGGGAGATTATTCCACCGCTTAATAGATGAGTCAGGTTTCAATTTCGGATTATCTTCACGATAGAGAAAGAAATTTTTAATTTTTTTATTTGACATTTTATTAAGGTGCTGCCTTCTCATGCCGTAAATGGCGTAAAGCCTCCGCGCCAGTTCTTTCGTCGGCAACAAGCTGCGACGCGAGGAAGGAATGTTAGGATCTGGCTGGAACAGAAGCATGGGGTCCCAGATGAAGCGCCCCCCGAAGAGTCGAGTCGTTTCATCGAATCGATTACAATGTGTTTCATATTCATTAGATGAGTCGCCGGATATTGCCAATTCGAGAAATTGCTCACGTAGCAACATATTATCCAACCGGTTTTCCAATCTTTTAATAGATTTATCTGTCACATTAGTCGCAGATTTTTCAAAACTGAATAGATATCCGCTTTTCTCACACCATTTACTTCTGTCACCCTTAATATTATTGAATTCGAAATCTTGTTGGGGTATATAATTCTGATTTTGGTAGAGGAGAATTAAATTATACAAATGATTGGGTTCAGATAATACCCTCATCAATTCATAAGCCCCGCTTCGCAGGAAACGGAGACGCCAAGCCTTATGGGACCAAGTGATCTCACGCGACACTTCCGTCGGACTTGAGTTTATTAGTTCGGGTGACTGTTGCAGTTCGAAGTCGGTTAGACTGCTAAATCCCCCCCTTCTCATAAATTTAGAAGAACGACTTGTAGAGGTTACACCTGAACAATACTTGGGTTTAGCGATAGGAACGGAAAAGGAAAGACTATTACCGTGTCGATTTTCGTCTCTACAAATTTCTGAACGTGAAAAATTAGTCGAGAGGTTTTCTAGTACACCACAAGCTAGGTTCAAGTCATTCTCTACGAGTTTGTCGATAACAATGAAATTTTCTTTCTTTCTCATATCCATTTGGAGCGAATCGCGAGCTACTAATCCAGCTAGTATCCCTAGGATATGCGAAAATAGAGTGAATTCATTAAATGTTGACTTGGTTATTGGAGGTTCCACATACCAGTTAGACAAATAATAGAATCGCATTTTTAACGCGTTACGACCAATATACGTATTTGTGAGATAAGTATCTATCAAACTATTCTTTGAAGTAGCTTCCGCTATCTCGTGAGAAAAGATTTCCCATTCAGAACCGGATTCTATCCCATTGCCCATATCACTAGCAGTCGAATGTTGTCTATGCAAAGCTAATTCAATTGCGTCGCTGCATATAATCTCACTTCTTCTGGAAGTACCTATTAATAACGCCTCACTAGCAAGAAGGAATAAATCTCGTTTACTATAACCCGTAGTTCCGGACCCGGTACCTTCAATAGGGGGAAGAGGCGGATTAGCCTCCATTTCGCAACCTTTGATACGTAATAGAATTGGTAATTCTTTATGACGTTGATACCCGTTGGATTTTCGAAAATTTATTAATTAGTTTAACCGGTTCGGAGCTATTGGAGCTGGATCTATCCTCGCAGGTACGTGAGTCGTAGCGATAACAACATTCCTGCGGATGTTGGAATTGCTGCGCCTGTCACCAATACTTTTCAATATTTGGCAAAGTAAGAATTTGGGATCAGCTTCTAGCTTATGATACGAACGATGAATATTCAATTCATGAATATCTTGAATCCATAGTGTACAAGGAGACATCTCTTTCGCCATTTCAAAAACGAAATTTAATCGGTGTACGCTTTCTTTCGAGATGAAATTTCCACGTGCATTATTAAAAAAGGATCGGTTGTATATCAGCTTCTTCAGTGGTAGTTTCACCACTGGAAAGTAGGAATCGAATGCTACATCTCTAATAATGGAAGATCGGCCAGTTTCTATGGGTCCTACTAGCAAAATTCCTTTAGATGGTAATAATCCCGATTGGAGTGAGATAGGTATGTCATGACATGGCATATTTAGTAGACTGCCTCTTCGTCCCGTTGCTGCTGAAAATAGAATATTTCTCTCGAGGGCGGAAAAAGCCCACTTCTCCGCAGGATCCAACTTACGGATCTTGTGACTCAATAGATCATTTTGCCAGAATTGAAGTAAGTATGCCAAAACATTAGATCTTTCTTGTGGGTAAGGTTCATGAAAAATCTCGTCGCTCAATAAATCATAGTTGGAATTCAATTTCGACACATACCTATGAAGAATTTTATTCGTCACTAAATGTTGAGTCAGTAGTTCTTTCTTACTATCTAGGATATCGGAGCTTTCTTTATGAAACATCCATGAATCAAGTTCATTTTTCACAAAGGAGAAAAAGATTATATTATTTATATAATTCAGGAATCTATTCAAAGAATAGATTAGTAGATCTCTCGTTGACATTTAGCTTGTCGAAGGGGAATACATTACCTCTTTCAAATAGGATCCACGCGTTGGGTCTGTTAGATATTCAATAGTATTGAAACGTTTCCATGAATGAAAGGAATTGAAACCCGAAACGGCAGACAAAGGGTGTTTGAATAATGCAAGAACAATTAATACTGAGAGAATGAAGTAATAGAAGATAGACCTATTGGAAAATTGAGATACTGACCATCCTCCCGAATGTAAAATCTCCGCTTCATCAGGAATTTCTTCGAAAATAAGAAGACCTATCTCGGATACTATAGTATTGATAGAATCGTTGTCAAATCTCAATCCTAGGCTTTGCAGTCTTTGGATTAAATAGGCTTTCGCGCCATCTACTACATCCTCAGCAATTACTTTATAAATTCTAGGGAAATTATGATTTGAGTCATAACTTATTTTAAGTACTACTTCTGGATATGTTTCTCTAATCGGATCGTAGAAGTATCTCCACCAGGTGGGGGTAAAAAACCAAGGTATATAATCTCTAAATAAGCTCCATTTTTCACCGATATTGTCTTTCCAAAAGATCCAAGAGATCTTATATCTGTTCAAATCTTTTAATAATTCATTGAAATTGATAAAGTGGGATGGACGAATAGCCTCTCTCCGGATAGATTGATCCGCGTAGTCCGTATCTTCGCGCGCAACCTCCTTTCCAATCGATTCTGCTAGAGATCTCGATGTTACATCGTTGCATAATGGGAGTCTTAGCGACCAGTAAGATGTTTCCATTTCTTCCGGTTCCCAGAAATACCTAATAGACAAATTCTTCTGATAGACCCGATCCAATACCAGATTCTTGGGACGAGATTGGGGTCGCTGATCCGACGACGAATCGGAGTTTATCGACGTCTTCCCCAAATAAACTCCAGCGCTACTGCACGAATATAGAAATGACTCTATCGTTTCACGAGGAGATGAGTTCAAACTCGCCAGTAACCTCTTTAGATCCGAAACAGAATTGGAAAGTCCATCTGAATGAGTTACTAATGCTGTGGATTCATGCAGATTAGACAAAATAAATTGAATTGGTGTGGGTACGTGGCCAGCAACCTCCCCTGCTGTCTGTCTCGATAAATTGGATGACAACGAATCCGACAGTTGGGGATGAATAATTGAGATGATACTAGATGAGATGGTTTCATCTTCGGAGCCCGCATATTCATCTTCGGAGCCCGCATAGAAGTTTTCTAGGACGTTGAGATAACTACTGTTGCATCTCCCAATAAAAAAATCCCTTTTGATTCTCGGAATGAAGTTGCTTCCAGCACAGTTCCGTATAGGTGAGTCGTCTAGAAAGTTTAGTTTATTAACCTGATCGGAAATGTATCTCGAAATATTTTCACCAATATCTTTAGTTGAACCTCCCCCACGGTTTAAATCATGCAGAAACGGATTCCGAAATTGCCTCCCCGTAATGGAAAGAGCATCGTTTGAAAATCCTGCTCGGATGGATTCGATGCGGGGCAACCCGAGAGAAGTAGGATTCACTGCAGGTTCCAGCTCGGTCGAAGAGCCTACCGATTTCTTACTCATTAACAGTTTGGATTCAATGAATAAACTCTTTTTTCTCTCAAGAATTGTTTTGAGGAAAAGTATCTGTTCGTCAATGTAACCATCGAATAAACTTGATAGAAGATCAAGCTTCATGAGATCTATCTTGTTCAATTTCTCGAGATCTATATCGTTCAATTTTTCGATGCAATAATCAATGGTATATATCAAAGCTTTCTGGCGAGTAACCTCAGCAACAATCATTTTGTAAAGAAAAAAAGCATTAAGAAATCGATGAAAATCTTTTTCGTTCTGTTGATTGTTACTACCGAGACTGACACCAATATTACTCAGTAATTCGTTTCCTATTATTGATACACGGCAAATTGATTCCCCCAAGTCACACTTTAAGACTTCCCCGACGGGGAAAAAAGACGAATCCCCGGTCGTATCGAGCCATCTATGCACATTTGACTGAACATTTCTATACTCATCAATTTGAAAGGTAATATATTCGTTCAATAGGCGCTCTACGTTATCTTTCCATTTCAATACTATTTATTCAGTTGCAATTCCTGTTACACCGGTGTACTCCCCGCCCCCCGTCCAGCCATCCAACCGATATTTGATTTGGAAGAAATATTCAGCAAATAATGCGCAGAAATAGTCATGGAAAAGAAATATGTATGTTGAGTAGAGAGGTATGATTCTATTTCGTCCATACAATCTAACTAAAGAATATATTGAATGTATGTTACCCTTTTCTTTCAATTAGTTTAAAAAAGTAGTATTTTCACTTCGATTACTTATTTTTCTAGGTATACCTAAAAATATTTGAAAATAGTTTGGAAGAATCTCATTGAGGTTGAGGTGTCTGCTACTTGCTAGCCCAAGTTTTTTGCCAGATATTTGAGTAAGCGGCATGTCACCCTTCGTTTCCAATGGAAATCCTTTCCCAGATTTGACGCTACTACTGACGTCAATAACTACTGCCCCACCAAAAATCAGATTCGATTTCTCAATTATCGAGAGAAATTCGGTGAGTCGATTTGTTAATCCATTTTTCATTTGTGAATAAGTGTGTAGAATGGGAAATTCTTCCCCATTTTTGTCACAATCTAATCCGGATATACAGCCACGAAACGACGTCGTCTTTTCACAAGACGTAAATGAAGACAAGTTGGAAAAGGCTTCTCGCTCGAAATAAAATCCCGATCCATCCCCCCGGTGATCTGCTGAATTTCCGGATTCAAGTAACGCCTTGTCGTAGGAGTTTAATACTACGGGACTTAATGAGTCGCTTCTCAATTGTGTTGCTTGTAACCGACCCAGATCTCGCTTGTTATGATTTTCCCAAAAGAATAACGAATCGAAATCACTTTGGTTGTTTCTAGAAACTACCAAATAGTTATAGAATTTGAAAAACCTACTTGAATCTTGTAAAAACCTATCCCTACAAAATGCTTGAATCCCTTCAGTCTCATCCTTGGATATATCTCCGGCAAGGAGTGACTCCCTCACCATGCATGCCTTCCACCTACCGGAAACCAGAGGAATCATCGCATCATAACGAACTTGCTTCTCCTTCTTCGTTGAACCTGCAGAAATATCTTCGTTCAAACCTAAGTCGCGGGAAACAGGTATTCCCCTCTTTCCATTCCTTCCAACAGATAAAGATCTTTCGAATCGGGGGAAGCAGTCGCAGGAGAAGTCACCAGAATTTTCTGCTTGTTTTTTTATTACTTCGTCACCCCCATCAATGACTCCCGCTAATACAAAACTTCCTTCGATCGACCTTTTGTCACTCAAGCAATGCATAGAAATTGGTATTGCTAACAGCATTAGCATCTCCAGGGTGATGCCACTATCTCTTTTTAGTGAATCACGCAGATTGCGTAAAAATAGTGAACTCAGAAATCACAAGTCAGATAATCTGATAAAAGGTTGATAATTGGAAGATGGACTAATTAGAAATTCTTTGAGATGTTGGTTTTTCAATGATTCGAAGAAGTGGTCTAATAGACCGACTTCCACTAACTCTGAAATTTTAGATGAAAAATCTGGACTTCCTACTCTTTCTTTTGCCACCTCTTTCACCTTATCTTCTTTTTTCATATTAATTCCATGCGGTAGAGACTATCTATTTCCCACATTTATTATACCAATAATTTCGAAAATTTCAAGATAGAATGGAATAAATATTTCAAACGAGTCTAGTGATTTCTGTGAATAGTCGTATCCAAAACTGAAATTAGATCGGGAATTCTAAATTGTTATTGTCGAGGAGACCCACACACATCCCATCCACCTTAACAATTTCTCCCTGTTCCAAGCAGAGCGATGGGATCGAATTACCCCAATTGGATGGGCATGGGCGAACGACGGGGATTGAACCCGCGCGTGATGGATCCACAATCCATTGCCTTGATCCACTTGGCTACGTCCGCCCCCTCTGCTGATTTAGTTGGCCCCCCCCCCGGACGTGAACGAGATCTATCCGTTAAGCAAGCTAGATAGGTTCGTCGGTTGATACACATACATATTAACTTTACGTATATAACAAGACAATAGAAAATCTTTGAAATGAGGAACGCAATCTCAATTTTTTTTATCCGAAAAGAGGAAATTGGGTTGGGGGGTTGCAAGCATTCCGCAAATCGGAGTAGGAAACTTCGTAATCTATTAAATCGCGGAAGGATATTCCAAATAGTTTTCAGAATTCAAGGTTGGAAACTGATAATCGTGAAATTGTGACAAGCTGTTATCGTCCTTTCCATTCGTTCTACCGCACGAACCTTCACCTCATTGGACACCAAACCTCCTCCTCTGGAGTTAAGAGATTTGGTATCCAGTTGTGCTACATAACCAGACGGATATTATCCGTTTATAGAAGGAGCTTCAACAGAAGCCAAGTCTAGAGGGAAGTTATGAGCGTTACGTTCATGCATGACTTCCATACCTAGGTTAGCACGGTTTATGATATCAGCCCAGGTATTTATGACACGACCTTGGCTGTCAACCACGGATTGGTTGAAGTTAAAACCATTCAAGTTGAATGCCATAGTGCTAATGCCTAAAGCGGTGAACCAGATACCTACTACGGGCCAAGCAGCTAAAAAGAAGTGTAGAGAGCGAGAATTGTTGAAGCTAGCATATTGGAAGATCAAACGACCGAAATAGCCGTGAGCAGCTACGATGTTGTAGGTTTCTTCTTCTTGACCGAACTTATAACCTGCATTAGCAGACTCATTCTCAGTTGTTTCTCTGATCAAACTAGAAGTTACCAAAGAACCATGCATAGCACTGAATAGAGAGCCGCCGAATACGCCAGCTACACCCAACATGTGGAAGGGATGCATAAGGATATTGTGCTCAGCCTGGAAGACGATCATGAAGTTGAAAGTACCAGAAATGCCTAGAGGCATACCGTCCGAGAAACTTCCTTGACCAATTGGGTAGATCAGGAAGACCGCGGCAGCAGCTGCGACAGGAGCCGAGTACGCAACAGCGATCCAAGGACGCATACCTAAACGGAAGCTTAGTTCCCATTCGCGACCCATGTAGCAAGCTACACCAAGTAGGAAGTGAAGAACGATAAGTTCGTAAGGACCACCATTGTAAAGCCATTCATCAACGGAAGCTGCTTCCCAGATCGGGTAGAAATGTAACCCAATAGCTGCAGAAGTAGGGATGATAGCACCAGAGATAATGTTGTTACCGTATAACAAAGAACCAGAAACGGGTTCGCGAATACCATCAATATCTACAGGAGGAGCTGCGACGAAAGCAATGATGAATACAGAGGTTGCGGTTAGTAAGGTGGGAATCATTAAGACACCGAACCATCCGATGTAAAGACGGTTTTCGGTGCTGGTGATCCAGTCGCAGAAGCGACCCCATAAGCTTGCGCTTTCGCGTCGTTCTAAAGTTGCGGTCATGGTAATTTTCGGTTTTCAAGAAATAATTGGTGATTCCCCAGGCTAGTAAGCTTGTTAATTTGTAATATATCACAAAAACCTATCTGTGTCAACCGAAATTAATTGAGTCCCCAGAATTCTCGGATATGGGGGCTTCTTATTGATATCTCAAACAATTTTTAGCCATTGTTTTACAACAAGGCTTTCCTTTTTCAAAAAAGAATTAAATTTTTACTCTATGCGGTATGCGGTGCGGGCCTCAATCAATTTCAGTCTCTGAAAAACTGGTCACGCGTCAAGCCTTTTTGCGAGGCACTCCGCAACTCCGCATTGGCCCCCCCCCCGCTATCCCATTAGGTTAGGGGGAGTCTAATAATTAACAACCTAAGAAAAAGTAGTTGCCGATCCCCACTTGTGGCTTAGACACCCGCTATTCGCCGTTGACTCCTCACTCAACCATTTCTTCATAGTGTTTTTTGATTCCCCGGTAGTTTGTGCCCCGGTTCCAATCCACAACGGAAAGATTGTGGATTGGAACGAATTCGAAACTAGCGGAAATGAGCGAAAGCTTTGTTAGCTTCCGCAACTTTATGAGTCTCCTCTTTCTTCCGTATCGCACTACCGGAATTCCTGGCGGCATCCATTGATTCATCACTCGATCTTAAAGCCATACTTCGACCTGAGCGTTTTCGACACGCAATTAATGACCACCGAATAGCCAAAGCTTTTCCCTCTGCCGGTACTACTTCAACGGGAACTCGATAAGTTGATCCACCTACACGTTTGGTTTCTGTCACTACATCGGGAGTTACCCCGCGCACCGCCTGTCGCAGAACAGACAGTGGGTTCCTATTTGTCTTTTACCTAATCCGCTTCATAGCCTGATAAAAAATCTGATAAGCCAGTGATTTCTTGCCATTTTTCAGGATACGATCAACTAGCATATTTACTAATCGATTACGATAAATTGGATCTGATTCGATATTTTTCTTTCTGTTCACTACACTGCTCCGATGTAACACGAGTTTACAAATATAAATATGTCAGATTTCAATCAATTCTTTTATTTCAATGGTATCTCAAGCTACTATTTTGGCTTCTTCACTCCATATTGTAGGGTGGATCCACCGATTAGTCGAGGATCTCCCTCCAAACTGCACGTGCGACTTTCGTCGAATACAGCTTTCCACATGATTGAATAGAAACTATTCAAATGATTTTGAACCATTTATTTTTTAGGATGCAAATCATATTTACTCATCGCACATTGAGTATCCGTTTTCTCCTATTCCACGGGTAAAAGAAGTCGAAGTCTAGATATAAAAGAAGAAAATCTTGCAATTCAGTTATCTTACTAGGAATGTCCGTAGGTTTATCAATCCAATCAGTAGGTGTGCATAAAGCCTTCACCGAATCTACGTAGTCGTAATCTGAACCTGTTCCAAGAGGAAAAGAGGTCCTAAGATTTTCTAGGTGAGAAGGTAAAACTCAACTTACTGGAATAGAACACCTTAGACACCAAGTTGTTTCATACAAATAGATAGATAATAATTAATCTCTATCAATCTCTGTAGTAGCAGGCTTCAGTCCCCTGGCAATGCTGGGTCGGCTACACATTTAACATATCAGAACAACTGATACGGAATCATTGCGATGATACAAGTTGTGACAATGTTCTGCAACGCACTAGGACGCCCTTTTTTACGGTCCTTCACCCCTACAGCATCTAAGGTTCCTCTAACAATGTGATACCTAACACCGGGTAGGTCTTTGACCCTTCCGCCTCTCACGGGGACCACCGAATGTTCCTGCAAATTATGGCCAATACCTGGTATGTAAGCCGTTACCTCAAACTTGGAGGTTAATCGAACTCTCGCGACTTTACGCAGGGCAGAGTTGGGTTTTTTTGGTGTAGTCGTGGAATGGTCGACAGCTCCAATGTCACTATACAGAACCGTACGTGAGATTCTCACCTCATACGGCTCCTCGTCATTCAATTACTCCTGAGGAAAAAAGTCCAAAATTCCTCCCAATTGTTTTCAACTACAAATGCAAAAGAATTTACAAAAGAAAAAGATATAATTAAATCCTTTTCAATTCATTTTTAAGGCTTCGGCTTCGCGCCCCACTCATTTCCCGGATCCCGTTATTATTAGTAAGCAACCCAGATAGAAAGATGAAAAATCTATCAAATCGATGGGTAGATTTGTTAATGAGTTCCTTGTTTTCGTGCAAGTAATATGATGCGGATTGAGTATGGAGGAGATTGACGAGTCGGTATCAGCTTATCCGCATCATTAATCATTTTTTGATAAGGAATTCATTTTGAAATGAAGACGTTTTTGATATCTCACTCTCGTTCTTTATTTCGTTTCGACGAGGCTACCTGAAGAGGATCCAGCAACCTAACGCTAACGAACTACCCCAATAAGTAGGTGAGCCAAAATATGGAGTAGGTAGGATCCGATCACTACCTGGAGTTTGCCAGCGACGACGGCGCTGAAGTGGCAGTGAAAAGAAAAAGCCAAGGATACATACAAAAAGAAAAAGAAAAATAAGTTGAGGTTAATAGGTTATTTGTTTAGTCGATTGCAGCTTAGTCAGCCTGTTCCGTCACGAGCCACTGGTCAAGCCCCGCTGCATTCCACCACCCTTCTTCCGCGAACCGAATCGGAAGTCTGGGTTCCGCAGGGATAAAATTGTACCACAAGAGCTCGGGGAGGTCAAGCCGTTTCTACCACCAGTTGTTACTGGCAATCCCATATCTAAAAGATTATGAGTAAGAAAGATCGGAAGCCTAGCAAAAGGGGAGTTGGCACTGGCAGGGGTGGGGTGCTGGTATACCAAGTATAGCTATGAGGTTACGAGGATGTTGGGTGAAGGCGGAGGCAGCCTCGACTCCCTTGCGACACCCCTCGAAAAATATTTCCAATTGAATTTGGGGACTTGCCAAACTGAAACTGCCTCACAGTTTCT